CGAATTATCTGAAGAGGATCGTTTAACCGTAGCAAGAGCACGAAAAATTGAGCGTTTTTTATCACAACCCTTTTTCGTAGCAGAAGTATTTACCGGTTCTCCGGGAAAATATGTTGGTCTAGCAGAAACAATTAGGGGCTTTCAATTAATTCTTTCCGGAGAATTAGATGGTCTTCCTGAACAGGCTTTTTATTTGGTAGGAAACATCGATGAAGCTACTGCGAAGGCTATGAAATTAGAAATGGAGAGCAATTTGAAGAAATGACTTTAAATCTTTGTGTACTGACCCCTAATCGAAGTGTTTGGGATTCCAAAGTGAACGAAATTATTTTATCTACTAATAGTGGCCAAATTGGCGTATTACCAAATCACGCCCCGATTGCCACAGCTGTAGATATAGGTATTTTGAGAATACGCCTTAAGGATCAATGGTTAATGATGGCTCTAATGGGTGGTTTTGCTAGAATAGGCAATAATGAAATCACTGTTTTAGTAAATGATGCGGAGAAGAGTAGTGATATTGATCCACAGGAAGCTCAAGAAACTCTTGAAATAGCAGAAGCTAATTTGAAGAAAGCTGAAGGCAAAAGACAAATAATTGAGGCAAATCTAGCTCTCAGACGAGCTAGGACACGAGTAGAAGTTCTCAATGCAATTTCTCGTAACTAGTCGAATTAATAATTAATATTGATTTGTATGTATCGGAATAATCAAAAGAAGTTTTGTTTATATACATACCTTATAAAATAATATTTTGCCCATTGAATGCAATCAAATACAATCAAGCGGAATTCAATTTTAATGCAACGAAAAAATAATAAATAACAAATTCATAAAAAAAAGGTGAATAAAAAACTTATTAGATACCAGAGCCAAAGCTATCTAATAAGTTCTACCTACTATTGGATTTGAACCAATGACTCTCGCCGTATGAAAGCAATACTCTAACCACTGAGTTAAGTAGGTCATTTATTCTCATAAAGAGAACCAAACAAAAGGGACTCATTGTATTGATGGATTATAAATATCATATTACTTATAAGCAATACCAGCTATGATGTTGAATCATGAAATAGTCATCTTGACAACAAATTATCTACATAATAAAATATGGATTACGAGCACTAAGGGCTATAGCTCAGTTGGTAGAGCACCTCGTTTACACGCGCGCCAATGTTTTCAGGAGAGTCCATCATCCAATCTAAACAATTGATCTTATTGAAAAATCGATGTCTTACTCCATAACTTTGAGGGAACAAGAGAACAATAGCCTGACAAAGGATCTGGTCCGATTCAGGTGCCCATTTAATTTAGGTATCAAACAGAACCCATCATTGATTTGAGATATTGATAAGGTGAATACCCAGTCTATTCAATGCTATGCATAATGAGTATAAATAAGGACCTCAAAAATATATCTTTTTGCCCTATGAACTTTACGGTGTATAAAGTTTTATATTTTTTTATTTTTAGGGAAAGCAATAGAGAATTTATTAAATTTAGATTAATCTAGGCTAGAGGCAGACCTACGTCAAGATAAACCCCTTTTTGAAATACTTTGGTAGTGCTCCTGGATCAAAATAACAAAGAATGACTGAGAGCACGTGGAGCCATCTCCTTACCTTTCTGTCAAGAAAAAATATGGCGGACTAACTGATATTTCTATCAGTTAATGAAAGAGCCCAATGCAAAAAAAAATGCATGTTGGGTCTTTGAAACAGTTCGGATCATTTTGATAAAAAAAAGTTTGATCTGTTTTACCGAGAAAGTCTACGGTTCGAGTCCGTATAGCCCTATAATAGAAAAAAAAATGTATATAATGTATATGTATATAAGAAATCCATTCTAAAAATAATATTTTTTATTTTTATAATAAAAAAATATATTCACTTCTTCAATTTTCAATTCTTCCATTTAAACAAAAAAAAAAATGATAATTTCAACATTTTCTAATTTATTTTCTTTAGAGAAAATCCTAGGCGGTAAAAACAAAATAATTTGATTTGTATTAAGAACTTATACTAACTCTATCAAAATTAAATTAAAAAGGGTGTAATGGAAATCAAATTTCATTCGATGAATCTTGAAACAAGAGATGCCTCTATAGTAAACAAACAAAACTAGATGCTTCGATCAAAAAGAATTCTTGTTTTAACTAAATGGATGACTTGATAATTCAAATCGACTAATCTGGTATGGTATATTTTTGATATTCATAGGAGTGCGTCTATGTTTTTGCTTTACGAATATGATATTTTTTGGGCATTTCTAATAATATCTAGTCTTATTCCTATTTTGGCATTTTTTATTTCCGGGGTTTTAGCCCCGATTAGCAAAGGACCAGAAAAACTCTCTAGTTATGAATCGGGTATAGAACCAATGGGTGACGCTTGGTTACAATTTCGAATTCGTTATTATATGTTTGCTCTAGTTTTTGTTGTTTTTGATGTTGAAACGGTTTTTCTTTATCCATGGGGAATGAGTTTCGACGTATTGGGTC